ATTAAAAAAAAACACAAGATACTCTATTTTTTTAGTATATCTTTTCATTTTCAAGGTGGGGAGTATTATTTTCCCCATCAACCTATTTCTTCCAAAAATATAAGTTTTTATTTATTCTATATATTTACTTTCTCTATATCTATATAATATAGAAGAGCGAATATCTTTCGTTACTAAAATAATGGAAACTTAAATAATAAACCGTTTTGTGTAACTTTCTTACTTTTCGATTTCCTCGAAATTCCTATATAGACCACCCTATATCTCTTGTGATGAATCCATTCAAAAATACTTATTGAAATTATTTTGGATAAATAATGTGTCAATTGTGAATGATTCAAAATGGATTTTTTTTATTAATATTCATTGATAAACTGCATTTTTGTTTTCGATTTTTGAGATCAACTAAATTTTGAAATAGTTCATTAAAACAAAAATTTGAGTTCTCTCCCTTAATTGAATTAATAGTAGGATTTTTTAATTTTGCAAGAATTCAAATTGAAGAGAGTATAAAATAAGATGCACGAAATCAAAATGAAGACTCTAAACTAAAATAATGAACCTTCAAATACCTATGTTGAAGAAATTTTTATTCATCAATTTGAATCTTTCCTAAAAAAATATTGCAACCAATCGAATTATTAAATCTAGACGATTGCTTATTCATAGACTATTATGAGTTCAAGATAAGCCGCTATGGTGAAATTGGTAGACACGCTGCTCTTAGGAAGCAGTGCTAGAGCATCTCGGTTCGAGTCCGAGTGGCGGCATGTCATTTCCTAAAAAAAGTAAATATATCCTATAATGAATCCAACTCTCCATATAGATTTTATAATTAAAGGACTCCTATAATCTTATGATATTTTCAACCTTAGAGCATATATTAACTCATATTTCTTTTTCGCTCGTTTCAATTGTACTTACAATTTATTTGATAACCTTTTTCATCGATGAAATAGTAAAACTATATGATTCATCCGAAAAGGGCATGATAATTAATTTGTTCTCTATAACAGGATTATTAGTTACTCGTTGGATTTATTCGGAACATTTTCCACTAAGTGATTTATATGAATCATTAATTTTCCTTTCATGGAGTTTTTCCCTTATTCATATAGTTCCATATTTCAAAAAAAAGAAAAATATTCTAAGCACAATAATTGGCCCAAGTGCTGTTTTTACCCAAGGCTTTGCTACTTCAGGTCTTTTAACTGAAATACACAAATCTACAATATTAGTACCAGCTCTTCAATCTGAGTGGTTAATAATGCACGTAAGTACGATGATATTAGGCTACGCTGCCCTTTTATGTGGATCATTATTATCAGTATCACTTATAGTCATTACAATTAGAAAAAAGAAAAAGTTTTTTGCTACGAGTAATCGTTTTTTAAATTTAAATGGTTCCTTTTTCTTTGGTGAAATCGAATACATGAACGAACGAAGTAATATTTTCAAAAATACTTCTCTTTTTAATTATTACCGGTCTCAGTTGATTCAACAATTGGATTATTGGAGTTATCGGGTTATTAGTCTAGGATTTATCTTTTTAACCATAGGAATTCTTTCTGGAGCAGTATGGGCTAACGAAGCATGGGGATCTTATTGGAGTTGGGACCCAAAAGAAACTTGGGCTTTTATTACTTGGATCGTATTCGCGATTTATTTACATACTCGAACAAATCTAAAATTGCAGGGTACAAATTCAGCAATTGTGGCGTCTATTGGATTTCTTATAATTTGGATATGCTATTTTGGGATAAATCTATTAGGAATAGGACTACATAGTTATGGTTTATTTATATTAACATATAATTGAATTAAACACAATTTAATGGATTATGATGAATAGGAATAGAAAAGTGGACAGCACATATCAGATAAAAAAAACTTTGTGTGAACAGGTGAGAACCCTGTGAATCACTACACTATTAAATTCACAGGGTTCTCACCTGTTCAAATTGATTTTACTTAACGTAAGAGAAGAAAAAAACCTCTTTTTTTCATTAAAAATAATATTTTTTTTTCTTTTTTATTCATCAAAACTATCCATAAAAAGAATTAGATAGAATAACTTCAACCTTTTCAACTGATAGTGAAAGAACAAAATCAGGATACATACCAATACCTAGTACGGGTAAAAAAATAGAGATCAAAATAAATAACTCTCGCGGTCCAGAATCAAAAAAATAAGAGGTTGGTACATTAAATATCTTGTATCCATAGAACATCTGGCGTAACATAGATAATAAATAAATAGGAGTTAATATGATTCCAATTGCCATTACAAAAGTAATTAGTAGTTTTGTCATTAAAAAATATTTTGGACTAGTAAGTAGTCCAAAAAATACTATTAATTCGGCAATAAAACCACTCATACCTGGTAATGCAAGGGAGGCCATCGAAAAGCTACTGAACATCGTGAATATTTTTGGCATTGGGATAGCTATTCCACCCATTTCGTCAAGATACACAAGACGTATTCTATCATAAGTAGTTCCGGCCAAGAAAAAGAGTGCAGCACCAATAAATCCATGAGATATTATTTGTAAAAGGGCTCCGTTGAGCCCCATATCAGTGATAGAACCAATTCCTATAATTATGAAACCCATATGTGATACAGAGGAATAAGCTATTCTTTTTTTTAAATTCCGTTGACCCAGAGATGTTGAAGCTGCATAGATTATTTGCATTGCACCTACTATCATCAACCAAGGAGAAAATATAGAATGAGCATGAGGAAATAATTCCATATTGATTCGAACTAATCCATATGCTCCCATTTTTAATAAGATTCCGGCTAGAAGCATACAAGTACTATAATGTCCTTCTCCATGCGTATCTGGTAACCATGTATGTAGGGGTATGATTGGCAATTTGACAGCAAAAGCAATAAAAAATCCAATATAAAATAGTATTTCCAAGCCCACAGGATAGGGCTGATTAGCTAATATTTCAAAATTGAGTGTTGGTTCATTAGAACCATATAAACCGATACCCAGAACTCCCATTAAAAGAAAAACGGAACCACCCGCTGTATACAAAATAAATTTTGTAGCTGAGTACAGACGTTTTTTTCCTCCCCACATGGATACAAGTAGATAAACGGGAATTAATTCTAACTCCCACATCAGGAAAAAAAGTAAAAGGTCCCGAGAAGAAAATAATCCTATTTGCCCACTGTACATTGCTAACATCAGAAAATGAAATAATCGAGAATCTCGAGTAACAGGCCGAGCCGCTAAAGTAGCTAAAGTCGTGATGAATCCCGTCAGTAAAATCGGTCCTATAGAAAGTCCATCTATTCCTAATCTCCAATGAAAATCAAAAAAAGCGATCCATTTGAAATCCTCCACTAGTTGGATTAATGGATCATCCAATTGAAAACGATAACAGAATGCATAAGTCGTTAGAAGAAGTTCTAAAATACATATACATATAGTATACCAACGTATTACTCGATTTCCTATATGTGGAATAAATAAAATTAATGAACCTGCTGATATTGGCAAAACTACAATTATTGTTAATAAAGGAAAATGATTCGTGGTAAAGACAAGATACTTTTGGGCCAGAAAAATCCGTGCTCAAAATAAAATAAAAATAATTTGAGCACGGATTTTGTCGGTAAAAAAAGATGGATTCAAGGAGAGTTTTATGGAACGTATCAATAAGCTAGACCCATACTACGAGTTGTTTCTTGCGATAAATAAACTCGAACACTCAAGAAATCGGTCGGACAGGCAGATTCACATCGCTTACAACCAACACAGTCTTCGGTCCTTGGAGCAGAAGCGATTTGTTTAGCTTTACATCCGTCCCAGGGTATCATTTCTAATACATCAGTGGGGCACGCTCGAACACATTGAGTACATCCTATACATGTATCATAAATCTTTACTGAATGTGACATTGTATCTATACAGTTTTTAACATCATAAGATTTCGATCTAGTAAACTAACTTAGAAATGGATCCTATATTTAGATACCAGACGAATCAACGAGTGAGCAGAATCTATCTACTTCCGAATTGATTTAGGAGCTAGGGCCAAAATACTTTGATTTCTTCTTTTGTTGCAACCATGATCTTACTTTACCTATCAAACCTGCTAATTTGAATTAATTTATTACTATTCGAATTTTGATTTATATGATTAATACTATTTATTCAACAAATTTGATTGGTTACTACGAGTTGATTTTCTGTTACGATAAATTGATGAAACAATCGCGGGTCCAATAGCTGCTTCAGCGGCTGCAATGGCTATAACAAAAATTGAAAAAATGTCTCCTCTTAATTGACGATTATCAAAAATATCAGAAAATGTTACAAAATTTATATTAACTGAATTTAATATAAGTTCAAGACACATAAGGGCTCTAACCATATTCCGACTTGTGATCAATCCATAAATACCAATAGAAAATAAATAGGCACTCAAAACAAGTACATGTTCCAGCATCATTAACCAACTCCTTATCAATCTTGATTCCTTTCAATCTGAACAATAATTCAATCGATTCGATTCTAACAAGTAGGAAACAAGGGAATATATTAGTAATAGATCGATAGAAAAAAGTATTTCTATTTTAGACAGGAACTAAAAGGATTATAACATTCCTTTTTCGTTGATTCTATTTGAATTCTTCTTTTTAAAGATTTATTATTGACGAGCTATAACAATTGCACCTATTAAAGCAACTAAAAGAATTATTGAAATGAGTTCAAATGGAAGAAAAAAATCTGTTGATAAATGAATTCCAATTTGTTGACTATTACTTATCAAATCTTGCTCTAGAATCTGGTTTGATTTTGTAGTCCAAACGATCCCATACCATGACGTATCTGGAATAGTAGTAATTAGTGAAATAAAAAGACTTGTACAAACCGTTGAAGTAACTCCATCCCCAACGGTCCAAAGAGAAAAATCTTTGTAATATTCTGACCCATTCATGAACATCACAGCAAAAATGATTAAAACATTTATAGCTCCTACAT